TTTTGCAACCTAGTCTAATTTATTTCTATCTAAATATAGAAGTGCCTATATAAATCTAATTTCATAGAGCATAATACCCTATTACTTACTTTTTTAGTACTTTATTACAAATTACAAGATCTCATTCATTAAAATTAATAAGATACATCGAAGGTATCTTTTCTTAGTTCTACTTCTACTCTTATTCTGTACGGTATCCATATCATTTATACCTATAAGATACCATACAAAATAGAATGATTTTACAAGGAAGGGATATAATGAAATTCTTGATTGGATCTTATCATGTCATGGTAATGATCTATTTTATTTGATTGATGGATCCAAGAATAAATTCTACTGAATTAACGAATGGTTTTATTCGAAACGTCTCGTGATTTGCAACCAATTATGTGCTTCAATATAATTACCTGGAGTAAGCGCTATAGCCTGTTTCCAATACTCAGCAGCCTGATCGAACCAAGCCTCCGCAATTTCAGAATCACCCTGTAGAATGGCCTGTTCTCCGCGGTTGGAATAGGTGGGCCAATTCCTTCCCTTAGAACCGTACTTGAGAGTTTCCTACCTCATACGGCTCAGCAATCAATTCTTTTTTTGGTCTCATCTTATATTTACCCTATTCCCCTATACTAACTGAATTCTATTTATGAGAAAAAAATCCCATTTTTCTTGGGTTAACCAGAAAAAGTTAATTCCATAAGTTTAAAATTCTAATTGTGATCAATAATTAGTTTTATCTTTTTTCCCACCTTAAGAAAAATGAAACATAGATATCCCCTATATCGTTATCATTTTCTGAAAGGTAACTATCTCGGTTTCATATATGAAATTTATATAGAATCCTTGAAAAAGACTTTCTTCCATAAGAAAAAAGAACTTACTATCTTTGGGATCTGATGCTACGCCGCTGCTCAATACTTTAGTGGATCGACTCTATTACATAAGTTGATTCCTAACTTTATATATCATTTCATGACATAAGTAAGCAGTTTTTAACTGTCTCGACCCAAAAGCTCGCTAATTGATCTTTACGGTGCTTTTTTTATCAATTTGATTCTTTATCCATAGAATATAGTATGTAGGCTTTATCTATTTATTTCCTTTTTTGTTATCATGAGGTTTCTTTCCTTGCTACAGCTGGTAAAAATCGTTGCTTTGAACGATGCATATGTAGAAAGCCTTTTTTTCTAGTATTGACTAGTTAATTTGATCTTTTTTCTTTCTTTCTATAGTGGAGATAGTCGCACGTAATGACAGATCACGGCCATATTATTAAAAGCTTGTGGTAAGAATGGGTTTCGTTCTAATGCCCGGAAATAGTATTCCAAAGCCTTTGTATGCTCCCCGTTGCTTGTGTGTATAAGGCCTATGTTATAAAGTATATAACTTCGATCATAGGGATCAATTTCTGATCGCGTAGCTTCATAATAATTCTGTAAAGCTTCTGCATAATTTCCTTCGGATTGAGCTGACATCCGTTACGGTCGTTCATTTATTTTATTCAAAAAATCTCCGCTCCAGAACCGTACGTGAGATTTTCAGCTCATACGGCTCCTCCCTTCTGTGCATAGTAGTAAGGGGAATAAGCCATGGAATCTAAATTTCACTATTCTCATTATGAACTGACAGGAGCTGGTATTTTTACAAGAAATCTCTAGCTAGCCTTCCCGCAAGAAGTTTTTTTAAGACCTATCGTATTAGTGCTAGATAGAAATGGTAACTCCAACGATTTCTTTGTCCTCAACGCTTACTATTTCCAGGAATTAGTCACTTCAACGATCTTTGATGGTTATACGGGTATCCAAAGTACGAATGAGATGGATGTTTGTTGTCCCAACCATTCTTGGTAGCCCCGATACCGATAAGGAAAAGGGTCATTTTTACCAAAGTTTTCGTGTTGTTGATTCCTAGTGTAGTGCTTCTTCCCCTATGCCGCCTATTGGTACTAGTGGAGTAGGATTGACCTGCAATACAGAACCTATAGGTATAACCTTTCGTTTAATACTAAAATCGACAATTAAAGTATCTGAGGCTGGATCAATCGAGGATACACGACAGAAGGAATTGTTCTATCTCCAAACTTTACCTTCACTAAGCGTAACTTTATTTCAATAATTTGGTTCTTTATATTCCGAACTGCGTCTTTTTCTCGTAAGACTTCGTTGAGGGCTAAAAAAATAAGAACAAAAAATCAAATCACACCATCTCTGTAATAGGTAAATGCTTTTTTTTCTCCTGAAGTTGTCGGAATTATTCGTAATAAAATATTAGCTATAATTGAAGAGGTCTTATCAATAAAATTTCCATTTATCCGAGATCTAGGCATAATTAGTAATCCATTCTATAATTCTTCTCATTACCCTCTCGGGGAAAATGATCCCACAAAAAGGAATTGTAGAGTACAAAATAACATAAAAATATAAAAATTCTTGTGTACCTTCTGCTCAAATTTTACCTTTTTTTGACAAAGAAAGATGGGAGACTTTTGAATCAGATTGAATTTTATATAATATCAATTTCGTAATATACAAATGCACGGAACTATTACTATTTCATCTAAGTTAGATAACCAAGGACTTTATTTTACTATAGATTCTTATAACTCGAATCTGATAACTCAATAAATTGAGATTTGGTTATGACCCAAAAAGGAAAAGGGATGAATAATTATTATACAATTGAATGAAATGCCATAGAAAAATTCATGGTATGATTCATAAATTTATAATAGGGTAGATGGATGATAAGAGAGGTTGTTTATAAATATGGAATTGGAAAGGAAACTTTTTTTCCTATGGACTCACTATTCACTCGGTTTCTGGTCAATAATAGGATTATATAGGAGAGATGGCCGAGTGGTTGAAGGCGTAGCACTGGAACTGCTATGTAGGCTTTTTGTTTACCGAGGGTTCGAATCCCTCTCTTTCCGTTTCTGTTAATTCACCAGCGTTACCAACTACAATATATCAAATCAAATAAAAATGAATATCATTATATTATCCCAACAGCTTTATTTGATAGAAAATTATGATTCCTAATTACATTACTGTGGTATGGGTACGTAAAAGAAAAATATCGTGGAAAGAGCAAAATAAATTCTACTGCGTATCAATTTGTAATACGTGAATAACAAAATACGGATTAAGGCCCTTAGATCTATTTCCTTCGTCGAAAAAGGGATAGAATTGTCTGAACTCCTTTCCTTGTTATGTTCGTTAGGTTCAAGTCTGACGAGAATAATATTCTACGACTAACAACTCATTTATTTTTAAACCGATCCATTTACTATCTATTATTTGATTTACTAAGCCTTTATATTGGAATGAGTCAATAGTCAAATGGTTTGGCACTCCTTCCTGAGGGGATGAAGCAATATAATTTTGAATCAGAGCTTTTGATCTTTGTTTATCCTTCGTAGTAATAATATCTCGGGGTTTGCAACGATAACTTGGTATATCCACTATATGACCATTAACTAAAATATGTCTATGGTTAACTAATTGCCTGGCTCCGGGAATGGTCGAAGCCATACCCAATCGAAAAAGGATATTATCCAACCGCATCTCAAGTAGTTGTAGTAAAACCTGGCCTGTTGACCCTTTGGCTTTTCCAGCGATATGCACATATCTAAGTAATTGTCGCTCTGTCAGACCATAATGAAAACGCAATTTCTGTTTTTCTTCTAAACGAATACGATATTGCGATCTTTTCCCGGAACGCAATGGGTTTTTAAGATCACTTCCGGATCTAGGTCTTTTACTAGTTAATCCCGGTAAAGCCCCCAGACGGCGTATTTTTTTGAAACGAGGTCCTCGGTAACGAGACATAAAGTAAAGACTCCTTTTTATTTTATTTAAATTTCATTCATTTTACATAAGAAATCAAAATTAAGACTGAACTAAAGGATAAACAAAGCAAAGCGAAATCTATTGAAATATTACAAAATAGAATGAAATGTATTGTGTTAATATCCAGATTTTTTGTTGTATATATAAAAAGAAGATTAAGGTGATTTATTATATATATATAAAATAGAAATCTAATTGGATCTAATCAACTTTTTTTTATAATTACCACGACATAATAGATTAGTGACTCAACGTTTGGAGAAATGGAGAGGAGAGATTCTCAATTATGGAAAAATCGATAGAGAAAAAAGCCGGCTATCGGAATCGAACCGATGACCATCGCATTACAAATGCGATGCTCTAACCTCTGAGCTAAGCGGGCTCACATAACAGAAATAATGCATAGGAATTCAAGAGACTACCAGATCCACGCTATTAGCTGTAAAGTTCATATGAACTATATATATTTTTAATATTAACTATTTAATATAAACTATATATTATATATTCTAGTTCATAATTCTATCCATAACATAATATAACTAATAAAAAAATAGAAAATGAATATTAATAATATATTTAATAAATAAATATATCTAATAATATGACTAAATAGAATTCTATTCTAATAATGTAACAGAAATCAAATATCTGACTAATTTGAATTTTATTATTATACATAATAATTATTGATGATATACATTTACATTGCTGTTATTTTTCTATTTTTTCTATTTCGAATTTATTATATTTATAAATATTTATTATATAATGTAATGTAAAAAATATATATTAAATATATATATTAAATTAAGATAAACAATGTAAATTCGAAATAGAAAAAATAGAAAAATAATAATTTATAATAATAGGATATTGAAAATATCAAAAAATTGGAATTCTTTTTTAGATTTGAGAATAGTTATAACAAATAAGGTTAATTATATTCATATTATCGCGGATCAGTCCTAAGAAAAGTATAAAATAAGGATAAAGATACAACAATAAAAATTCTAATGAGACATTCCTCTGATTTCGTTCGAAAAAGGATGAAGATAGGACAAAAAAAACAATAAGGAAGAATATCGACCCTTCCAGTATTCCAAAGCACACTCTAAAAATAAAAGGAGAGGGGGACGTATATATATGTGG